TTGTGAGGATCAATCAAATAAGGTTTTCGTTAGAAAAAGATTCTATAAAAGCAATGATAAATAGATACTAATAGAGCAAGAAAAGAAGGAAATAAAAAAAACATAGTATAGAAAAGATATCCAAAATTATATAGAAATCACTATCCTACCCGTAGTTTTTATTTCCTTAATTTAATTGAATTTCGTTTGATTAGGGGAAAGTTCCTTAAAAACCTCTGCCTTTTTTAAAATATCCTGAACAGTTCCTGTAGGCTGAGCGCCTTTTTCAAGGAAATAGAGAATAGCGGGAACGTTTAAATAAGTTTGATTCTTGATCGGATCATAAAAACCCACTTTCCGAAGATCTCTTCCTTCTCTTCGGGATCGAACATCAATTGCAACGATTCGATAGACGGCTCATCGGGATAGATGTAGATGAAAAAGAACCCCCCCCCCCCTAGAACCGTATAGGAAGTTTTCTCCTCGTACGGCTCGAGAAAAAATGATTTGAAGTTTTGTCTATGGATAAAATTAAAATAAATAGTAAAGGAATCCGTAAAAGAAATTAGCCTATAATTTAACTGATAGTCATTTTTATTTAACTTCCTTCCTGAAAACTAAAAAATCATTTGTACTCATAACTCAAGTTCAATAATTATCAAATATATTAAATAAAATTAAGATATTTTTTTATTGAGTGGTCTTTAACCCCCCTTTTGTCTCGTTGAAAATCTATTTGGATTCTTTATTCGGATCTGTGAGACAATTGAAGCGGTGTTTCCTTGTTCTGGGATCCTTTATCTTTGTTTTAAATCATTGGGTTTAGACATTACTTCGGTGCTTCTTAATCCTTTCAAAATGGTAGCAACATACCCCTTTTGTGATTTCTTTCTAGAATCATACCGACGGTTGATTCGTGCGCGATACACTGTGGATCGAAAAAGTTTTGCGGTTCCAACAATTTTTTTTGAATTGAAAATTTGCTCGAATCGGATCCTTTCGATTTCTATATCGAAGATATACTTACGAAGTTGTTCCAATTTATTGATTGGCATTAACCCTAGATCGTTGCCCCTGAGAAATTAATCAATACTTTCTACTCGAGCTCCATCATGAACTATTTACATTACAACCCAATAAAAAAAGAAGGGTTCTAGTAGAATAGAACAAATGACGTCGAGCCAAGAGCACCTTCATTCCTATATAAAATAAAATGGTGGATGTAAGAATAAAAATCCACACCGGATCATGTCCTTCAAGTCGCACGTTGCTTTCTACCACATCGTTTTAAACGAAGTTTTACCATAACATTCCTCTAATTTGGAACCAGTATGGAATTGATTCAATTATGGAATCATGAATAGTCATTGGTTCAGTCGGTACAGAGACATAGTCATTTATATTTTTTCTTAGCTACATAGATAATAAATATTTTTTCTGAAGAAATCTTAGCAAGACCCGGGCTTTTTTTGTATGAACGGAAATTTTTTCTATAAATCTATATCTCAAAAAAATATCTAACAGAAATATCCAGAAATCTAAATATAGAAATAACATAACTAACAGAAATAACACGAATAAATAAATTCTATTTGACTCTGCCTGTTCAAGTGACTCAATAAGATAGACTGACCCATTTCCAGCTTCTCAAAGATTCAACCCATAAGGAATCATTACAAATCTTGAGAATTGAAAAAGTTTCCTACTTCGACATCATTATTTGAGTCAAGTTTTACTTTTACAGTAAAGCCTACATTTGATTATCATAAGAAATAAGAATCTATGTTTCTTTTCAAATAGAATTGTCAATGATTTAAAGCAAATAAGCTAAATAGATCGAACAATAAAAAGAAATATCATTGTTAAATATTTAAATTTGAATATTTTAGGGATGCAAATTCTTTTTCACAAAAATAGAAAGACTATTGTCACTGAAATAGAATAACAATACATACCCATAGGCTAAGCACTTCCTGGTTTTATATGTATTTTCATATTTTGTTGAACCTGAGGTTAAGTAATCTTTCTGCAACTGTGATCTATGTCCCATCTTATCTTTATCTGGATCACAAAAGGATTCAGTTCCATTTGCATGTCATTTGAACTCGATTTAGTTCAGTTTGTGAAAAACTGAGATATGATTCCGAAAAGAATCATTCAAAATCAAAAAAGAAAGAAGAATAATATTCTATCCAATATTAGACCTTGAAACAGAACCTTGTTGAACAAAAAAGATGTATTCGGATACAATGGATATGCTCTGGGACGGAAGGATTCGAACCTCCGAATAGCGGGACCAAAACCCGTTGCCTTACCACTTGGCTACGCCCCATTTATATTTTTATCGGACACTAATACTAATAAAGAATAATATTGGTATTAAGTGTTCGTCAATTCCAGCCCAACTATCTATAGAAAATCTTTCTTCTTTATTCTTCTTTATAGAATATATTATAGATTCGTGCTAGGATTTTGACATGTGTATATCTAGAATTCAACTGAATTTATTGATCATTACATACAATTCAATTAAGATATTGTATGAAAGTATGATTTCTTCTATTCTCCTTTGAGAATTGGAGGATTTTTGATTGAGCGGAAAAAGAAGGAGTTTTTTGTCTACCTTACTTTCTTAATTTTTCCTTATATAAATAACTCAATCAAAATGCAATTATCTCGACGAACAAAATGTCTGTTATGCTTAATATCTTTAGTTTGATCTGTCTTAATTCTGCCCTTTATCCGAGTAGTCTTTTCTTCGCCAAATTGCCCGAAGCCTATGCTTTTTTGAATCCAATCGTAGATGTTATGCCAGTCATACCCCTGTTCTTTTTTCTTTTAGCCTTTGTTTGGCAAGCTGCTGTAAGTTTTCGATAGGATCTTGAATACTATCCTAGAAAATTCATGATTTATTCGAGAAAAATTATAACAATTGATAAGATCAAATAAGTCTGGGAGTATGAACCTTCAATTCAAACATTGAAATTCTTGGCTAGCCGCAATAAATTTGGCTCGCCCCATTTCCCGATTCTAATCCTTTTTCCGGCGAAAGACCTTATTAGGTTAGGGTCCCTTAGAATATCTAATTGTGGGTATGAAAGTAATTTGTGATAATCAAAGACTCTTATTACAAATTTAAACTTCAGTTGAATTTCTGAACATTCTTTTCTATTTCTATAATTCATTTCTTGGTGTCAAAATAGGATATGTGATATAAAAATGGAGGATCTATTATCTTTTCTCGTTTTTCTTTTTCAAAAAATGATCTTGGAGGTTGTGTAATGCTTACTCTCAAACTTTTCGTTTACACAGTAGTAATATTCTTTGTTTCTCTCTTCATCTTTGGATTCCTATCCAATGATCCAGGACGTAATCCTGGACGTGAAGAATAAATAAAATAAAAATTTCGTTTTTCTTGCTTGATTTACAATTTTCTTAAGATTTTATTTTATATATTCATATTCCATACATTTAACTAGTAAAAAAATCAAAAGGGGTTTGCGAAATTTGAAAGAAAAAAATAGAAAGTCATCAACGGAAACGGAAAGAGAGGGATTCGAACCCTCGGTACGAATAACTCGTACAACGGATTAGCAATCCGCCGCTTTCGTCCACTCAGCCATCTCTCCCAATTGAAAAAGATAATTACTATGTTACATTACACATCAAGTAAGGATTAACGAAAGTATTTCTTTCACATTCTTTATCGTTATTATATAATTAGCAATTCCATTTAGATGCTCGAAAGATCCAAATAGAAAGATAAATAAAGAAGACCTTCTTGCTTTTATTTTGTTCGAAGTGCCTTTTGGGCCTGGCCCGGTCAATACCCAGCCGGGCCTTTTTTTGTTCCAACGAATTCCATATATTTATAGGTATAGGAAACATACTCTAAAAAAGATACCCAATTTGGTATCTGTGTAAGAATTTCCATTGTGGGGTTTACATATACTTATCGTTTTTGTTATAATGGAAATTGAAAGGATTAAGAATCAATTAAGTATGTTTTGTAGTTTCTTATGTCATTAGGCAAACCCAATTTTAGATTCAAATCCAAGAATCATTCAGGAATTCTCAGTCAACGAATAGTTAATGGTTCCCATTTGTCATAAATTTTGGCTTTTTTGAATGAAAATATACATTTGAGTTTTCAATAGAAAAGTGAGGGGAAGTTTTTCGACATTGTATTTTTTGAGATACTATACAATCAATCGAAGGGGTGGTCAAACAAAAGGGGAAAAGGGTTTCTTTTATAATTTTTATAAATTTAGAAAAAAAAGGATGCAAGTACAATAAACTAAAGTTTAGTAATCCAACCCAGAAAATTTTATCTTATTGTGTATCGTTTTGGCGGCATGGCCGAGTGGTAAGGCGGGGGACTGCAAATCCTTTTTCCCCAGTTCAAATCCGGGTGCCGCCTCATCAACAAACGAATCAAAATTTATTATCTGCTGATATAAATTACCCAAATTTTACCCAACAGAACAGAATAAGGCGATTGTTGATACTTGGTTGATTCTAAACATCTGTTCTGGGGATTTTGTAAAAGATTTGAAATCTTTCAATCTAAAATTCAAAGAAAGATTATATTATATTATAATGGTCGAAGCAAGACTTCCCGATTCCCTTCTACTGCTAATGTAATGTCTACTGATTGGGTCTTGAATTTCATTGGCATAGCCGGCGGCTAACTAGTTGTGGAAAGTCCTTTATGTAATCTACATATATAGACTCGCGAGAATCTCTGAGTGTTCAGGCATTCAATCACTATTCGATTGAAATTGGATGGATAATTTACTTTTTTATAGAAAAAGTGAAAAAAAATTATTATTTTTTTGAAACCCCTCGTCAAGAGTATAATATACTATCTCCCAACTGCTTCAGAGAGACAATCGGGAAAGGAAAAGGTACGGATTAGATCAAATAGGAAATAAAAGTATGTAATAGATAGCAATTGATCTATTTGTACTTTGAAGGGCAACAAAGAATGGGCCCTCTTTTTTTATTACTATATGTTCCATTAGTAACATTCCTTTGTAGCGTCATTGTGTATTTTAGTTGTGTTTAGTCTTTCCCGATTAGAAATCATATAGGAATTTTTTAGAAATGGATTTATTTGATTGGTTCATCAATAGTGTTCGGCCAGAATCCCTTTTTGACTCTGGACCATGGATTCTACTATTATTAGTGAGCAATACAATAATGGAATATTTCTATCATAAAGATAAGGGACATAATTGACATGGATATAGTAAGTCTCGCTTGGGCTGCTTTAATGGTAGTCTTTACATTTTCCCTTTCACTCGTAGTATGGGGAAGAAGTGGACTTTAGAAGCACTACTAATTTAGTTTAGGAATGAAACGGTATCAATTGTTTTATAGATCGTTCTGCAACGCATTTTTTATTTTTTATTTGAATTGAAATAATTTTTAAATCAAAATTTATTCATTTCGAAATTCCATTGGATTCTAGTGGAGAAATGTATTATATAACAGTAAAACAATTATTTCAAAAAGAAATAGAATTGGGTCCTACGTTAATTCCATATATGGATTAATCACTACATATATTGAAGATAGAAGCTAATATAGTATACCAACTTTATTAGAAAGTAAAGTACAACTTTATACACTACTATAAACACTAATAGAGAGTATGGTAAGAAAGAAATTTCTTACCATACTCTCGGATCTCATAGAATACCGCTCATTATAGCCCGTTGATTTCATTTAAGACGCAAAAAAATAATTCTTTTGATTTGATTTCTTCAACTATTGATAAGAACTCAGAAGTCAAGTTTCATTTCAAGTAATTAATTATTTTGACTGACTGTTTTTACGTAAATGATAAGTAGAAAAGCAGTAGGAACTAAAATGAACAGTGCAGTAGCAATAAATGCAAGAATATTTACTTCCATAATCTCAATCTCATCGTTTTTTTATTTCACACTAACTCGGGATTTAATCCCATAGAGATGATAAATCTTTCACCTGTCAATTCAATGAATGCATTACCTATCGATGATCTTGAATCGGATCAATATCATGAATAACAATATCTGAGCTATTAAATTAATTCGTCGTCGAGAATTGAATAGTATAACATACGAAGATCTTTTATCCATACCGAATCCAAGATTTGATTCCCGGACCAATCAAAAATTCCTTTATTTATCCTTCTTTTCTGTTCTTTCTTTTCTATAACCTACCTTAGGTCTTCCGTATAGAACCATCAAATGAAGTATCCTCGTCCGTTTCCATTAACTACAAAACGCCAACAAAAAATACAAGCGAAGTGGAAAAAGAGAGGAATTAGGTTGTAAATTTGAATGATCCAATTTTCTTTGGAAGACAAAGAAGTATGAGAAAGATGAGTCGCGGGAGAAAAGATGGAATATTCTATCAACTTCACTATTTTAGTTATTTTCATTTTATTTTAGTTTAGGGTTTGTTCTTTCTTCGACAGAATCCTGAAAAAAAGAGGGGAAACCCCTTCGGAATTAAATTATGATCTCTGTCCCTTCTTTCATTTCACATAAAATGGAGAGGTGAATTGATGTACTTATTGGATCCGTCGGGACTGACGGGGCTCGAACCCGCAACGTCCGCCTTGACAGGGCGGTGCTCTTGCCTATTGAACTACAATCCCAGGGAAATAAGAAGAGATCTAACAGAAAATTTGGATTCTTTTTTATTCTCTCTTATCAGGTATTTCTTAAGAACAAGAGGGTTCTACCATCTGATAGTAGATTGGCAAATTTTTGGGCCGAGCTGGATTTGAACCAGCGTAGACATATTGTCAACGAATTTACAGTCCGTCCCCATTAACCACTCGGGCATCGACCCAACGCCTAATTAGACGTTCCATAATCAACTTCCTTTCGTCTCCCAGGCGGACTTGACAAATACATTTCACTTTTGATAAAATCCTACTCCTACGGTCTTGGTATACCCCTAGAGGGACTTGAACCCTCGTTTTCTCCGTGAAAGAGAGAGGTCGTAACCACTGGACCATAGGGGCACCAATGGACCATAGGGGCCTATGGCCACCTTTAGGAAATCAAAAAGCACTACACAATACAAATACAATAGGGAATAAGGCCTAAGGCCACCTTAACTTAATATAAATCAGCCGAGGGACACCTTTAGAAGATGAATAGGATATGAATCAAACTGAAAAACTCGTTAACTTTTCTGGGGGTTAATGGTAATCAAACTTTACCATTAAACTATACAATCTTTCAACTTTATTTCATTGGTCTTTCTCGTCTTTATCTCTCTCATTCAGAAAGAGTTTTCCATTGGATCCAAGAGACGGTACCTCTGAATCAGCAGAGCAGGAGATGCAAAAAAAAATGATTTACCAAAGTCTGATTTGGGAATTATATTGAGCCCTAAATCATATCAAAGTCATATCAAATTATATATATATATAAATAATACTGTCAACTGTCAATTGACGACAGGAGGGCAATAAAAGAAGAGAAAAGACATTAGGTATATCCGCCGGGTTCATCAATA